TTTGTTATTTTATGTAAAGCTAATTGGATATGGGGCGAGGAAATAGGTGCCTGAGTCAGTGGCTTTAGAGTAAAAATCAGTCCAAATTGCGGATTTTTTTGCCATTTTTACAAAAATCCGCGGGTTGGGCTGATTTGGCTCTAAAGGAAAACCATAAGAAATCATAAAAAAAAGTGAAAAAAGTGCCTGTATAATAAGATCTTATATAATATACGAGAGTTACCTATAAACCTATTATGATTATAGAATAGAGGCAAAAAGGGTTAATCTATTTAATATTAAATTCTTATAATAATATAGATAAATATATATATATAACTTACATATTATATAAGTACATATATGTATATAAATTACTTATATTATATATATTTATCTATAAATATAATATATAAACATAAATTATTTATATACAAATAAATAATTTTCTTATAAATAATAATTGTAATTATTTATTTATAGAATAAAAATATATTATATAAATAATTAATATATATATAAATTATTTATATTAATATTGGATGATCTTCAGTATTTGTTATTTTGGCTAGTGAATTATGGAAATAAGTGTGGAAAAGTAAGGATTACTATAGTATGGTCGGAATATTGAACATTATGTAATATTAGATAATGAATATAGGGCTATCCCTCATTTAAAATCAAAAAAAAATGAGGGATAGCTCCTTTAAGGAATCCTAAACTTCAAGAATTTTTCTTTTATGCCAATAATTGTGAACTAAAGAAATCATTATCTATTGAACCATTACTTGTGGTTTATCATAAAAATAACCGGAGCTTTAATTGTTGAATTGGGATTCGGTTATTTAAATATCTACTGGGGCGGTAGATATTAAAATAAAGCATAGAGTATTTACTATTAATGCTTCAGTATTTGTTATTTTGGCTAGTGAATTATGATAGATTGCTGAGGTGATTAGGTGGAAGGGTGAAAATGGGTGATATGAGGATTAGTATAAGGGGATTGTCTGTTGGGAAAAGTTTTATTCTTACTTTGTAATTAACATTAGTTTTGTTTATACATGTAAGTTTTAGGGCAAGGAAAAAGAGTATAATTGTTACGGGTCCTGGAAGGTAAGTACATTGGTAGGGCAGTGTTTAGTATTATAAATTAAGGGAACTTAGATTTAGAAAATTTTATAGTATCGGCAAAAATCGTGCCAGCCGCCGCGGTTACACGAAGGATGCAAGTTAATGGATGTTGACAGTAACAGTTAAGGTTTGGTTATCCTAGGAGAAAGAAAAATTAATGGGTGTGATTTTGTGGGTGAAATCTTAATAGACCTTTAGATATTTTAAAAAATAGGCACTCCTGAAGCTAAGAAATTTGAAAATTTAAACTAGGATTAGATACCCTATTATTTAAGATGTAAGAGTTAAAATCAGAGTAGTAGTAGTTAGGTTCTTTAAACTCAAAGAATTTGGCGGTGTTTTAGTCCTTTCAGAGGAACCTGTCCCGTAATCGATATTCCTCGTTTTATCTTACTTGGTTTTGTTAGTCAGTTTGTATACCGCCGTCGTCAGAATGTCCTAAAAGGGGGAAATTTTCTTAAACTTTTATTGAAGTGGATGTCAGGTCAAGGTGCAGCTTATAACTAAGTGGAGGTGGGTTACAATAAGTTGATTTAAATGAATGGTGATTTGCAAGGAATAAGTTGCTGGAAAGTGGATTTGATTGTAATTATTGATATGAATCAGTTGTGATTTTTGGCTCTAAAGCATGCACACATCGCCCGTCGCTCTCGTTATTTAAGGCGAGATAAGTCGTAACATAGTAGACGTACCGGAAGGTGTGTCTGGAAAGTTCAGGGTAGAGCTTGGTAAGTTAAGCGTTTCATTTACACTGGAAAATTATCTGTGCGAATCAGGTTATCCTGAGAATGATAAATTAACTGAAGAATAAGGATAAGAGAAAAGGTTATATAGTAGCTAATAATAAAAACATTTTTATGGGATAGTGAGTTGAGAGTATTGGATAAAGAAAAAATTGATTGGGTTATAGAGTGATAATGTACCGTGAGGGGATATTGAAATATAAAGGTAAAATTTGAAGATAGTAGATTTATTTTATTGTACCTTTTGTATCAGGGTTGATTAAAATTGTTATAGGGATTTATAATTTTCTCGGTTTAAAGAGTGTAAATTTATTCTGTAGGTTAGTATGGTATAACTATCTAGAAGGATAGGTTGGAAATGAAATGTTAATCGTTCTTTAAGATATCTAGTTTCTTAAGAGATGAATTTAATTCAGTTATTTAGTTTAAAGGAGATATAAAGTGATTATTACTAAGATTAAATAATAAAGGTTTGGGGGATGAGCTTCGGATTTAAATTTAAAAAGTTAGTTTAGCGGGAGAGTTATTTAGGCTTAGAAATAGCCATAATTGGAATGATGTTATAATTTAATTTTCTTGAGTATTATTTTTAGTGGTTTAGATATTAGAATTAAGGTGAAACAGCGAATGACGTAATGTTTGAAATAATGATTAAATTAGTATAGTTAGAATTGAGCATGTAAAAATATAGGCTGTTATGAGAAGGGAGGTTAGAGTAAGGAATTAGGCAAATTTATGTTCGCCTGTTTAACAAAAACATGTCCTTTTGATTGTAATTTAAGGTCTGACCTGCCCACTGATTTAAATTGAAGGGCCGCGGTATTTTGACCGTGCAAAGGTAGCATAATCATTAGTCTTTTAATTGGAGGCTGGAATGAAGGGTTGGACGAGGCATAGACTGTCTCATTATAATTGGAGCTAGAATTTAACTTTTGGGTGAAAAGGCTTAAATGGATTTAAAGGACGAGAAGACCCTATAGATCTTTATATTAAGGGCTTTATTAATAATTTAGTTAGATTAGTTTTATTAGAGAATTAAATATTTTGTTGGGGTGACGGGAAGATAGAGTGAACTCTTTCTTACAAAGGACACTGATTTGTGTATCGATGATCCATTGTTGGTGATTATAAGACTAAGTTACCTTAGGGATAACAGCGTAATCTTTTTTGAGAGTTCTTATCGACAAAAAGGGTTGCGACCTCGATGTTGGATTAAGGTTAAATTTAGGTGCAGGAGCTTGAGTTTTTAGGTCTGTTCGACCTTTAAATCCTTACATGATCTGAGTTCAGACCGGCGTGAGCCAGGTCGGTTTCTATCCTTAAATTTGGATACATATTTTAGTACGAAAGGACCAAATATTTCAATTAGTTTGTGATTAGTGGAGGAACAGTAAAGTGTCTATTTTGGCAGAAAAGTGCAATGGATTTAGAATCCAGATATGTAAAAGTTTAGTTTACAAATAGAACTTGTTTAAATATGAATTTATTTTGCCTATAGTGGGGAGATTGCTATTGATTATTTGTGTTCTGGTGGGGGTGGCTTTCTTAACTTTACTGGAGCGTAAGGTTTTAGGATATATTCAGATTCGTAAAGGTCCTAATAAGGTAGGGTTTGTAGGGATTCCGCAGCCTTTTAGAGATGCAATTAAATTATTTACGAAGGAGCAGACTTACCCTGTGTTATCTAATTATTTACCTTACTATTTTTCTCCGGTGTTTACGTTGTTTTTAGCCCTGTTAGTGTGATTAGTGATGCCCTACTTGACAGGGATGTTTATGTTTGAGGTCGGCTTGTTGTTCTTTCTTTGTTGTACAAGTTTGGGGGTTTACACGGTGATAATTGCGGGATGATCTTCTAATTCAAATTATGCGTTATTGGGAGGACTTCGGGGTGTGGCGCAGACTATTTCGTATGAAGTAAGTTTAGCTTTAATTTTGTTGTCCTCTGTTTTCTTGATTGGGGGTTTTTGCATGGGTGAATTTGTTAAGTTTCAGGAATTTTTGTGGTTTTTGGTTATTACTTTCCCTTTGGCTCTTGGCTGGTTTGCTTCATGTTTGGCAGAAACCAATCGGACACCTTTTGATTTTGCTGAGGGTGAGTCAGAGCTGGTTTCTGGGTTTAATGTAGAGTACAGAAGAGGGGGTTTTGCTTTAATTTTTTTGGGGGAGTACGCAAGAATTTTGTTTATAAGAATGTTGTTTAGAGTTTTATTTTTGGGGTGTGACGTTTATACTTGATTATTTTTTGTGAAGTTGGCGTTAATTTCTTTTTCATTTGTTTGGGTTCGTGGGACTTTGCCGCGGTTCCGGTATGATAAGTTAATGTTTTTGGCATGGAAAAGATTCTTACCTTTGTCATTAAATTATTTAATCTTATTCCTTGGGGTAAAGGTATGCTTGGGGTTTTTTTAATCAGTGTATATTTTATAGTAAAGTTAATAGAAGAATCAAACTTCTGTCCTATGCTTTCAAAACATAAGCTTTCTTATAAGCTAATTAACTAGTCGAGTAATTTATCTCATAGGAGAGAGGTGATGGGATTTAGAATATAGTACATAAAGTAGATGACGGTTAACAGTTGCCCAACGAGGATGTAGGGGTCTTCAACTGGGCGGGCACCGATTCAAGTGAGTAGGATGACGATGACAAGGAGGCATCAGAAAAGGAATTGGTTGATAGGGTAAAATTGTGTACCTCGAAATTTTCTTTTGTTCGAGAATGGGAGAATCATTAGGATAGCAATTGAAAGGACGAGGGCAATCACTCCTCCGAGTTTATTGGGGATTGATCGCAGGATAGCGTAGGCGAAGAGAAAGTATCATTCTGGTTGGATATGGACGGGAGTGACCAGAGGGTTGGCTGGTGTAAAGTTGTCTGGGTCGCCCAATAAATAGGGTTCTAGGAGGGTCAGTATGGTCAAGAATATAACCATGAATATGAAGCCGACGATGTCCTTAAAGGAGAAGAATGGGTGAAATGGAATTTTATCAGTGTCTCTATTAATCCCCAGGGGATTATTGGATCCTGTTTGGTGGAGAAAGAGTAAATGAACTATAACTGCGGCAGCAACAATAAAGGGTAGTACAAAGTGGAAGGTGAAGAATCGGGTCAGGGTGGCGTTGTCAACTGCAAATCCTCCCCAGACTCATTGAACTAGGTCAATTCCTAGATAGGGGATTGCTGAAAGAAGGTTAGTGATAACGGTAGCTCCTCAAAAGGACATTTGTCCTCAAGGTAGAACATAGCCTATGAAGGCTGTTCCCATCACTAGGAATAAGATGATGACTCCGACTATTCAAGTATGCAAGAATAGGAAGGAACCGTAGTATATGCCTCGTCCTGTGTGAAGGTAGAGACAAATGAAAAAAAATGAAGCTCCGTTGGCGTGCAGGGTTCGGAGAAATCACCCATAATTGACATCTCGACAAATGTGGGCTACTCTATTAAAGGCGAGGTCTACATGGGCGGTAAAGTGTATGGCGAGGAAGAGGCCTGTGGCGATTTGTACAGCTAAGCATAGTCCGAGTAGGGAACCGAAATTCCATCAGGCTGAAATGTTAATAGGGGCTGGAAGGTCGACGAGGGCGTTGTTAGCAATTTTTAAGAGGGGGTGATGTAATCGAAAGGGTTTATTCATTAGTTTTGTAGGCGCAGAGGTCCGTGAGAGATTTTTGTAATTTTTACGACTGCGATTAAGGTGAGAAATAAGTAAAGGACTAATATCAAGGTAATTAGGCTGGTGGGGTTGTTGTAAAGCTTTATGAGAGAGAAGGCATTTTCTAAGTGGGGGAGTTCTGTGGTTGGGCTGTAAAGATCTGTGTTATTTGTGAGGTTAATTATTGCATGCGGGTCAAGGAAACTGAATATGACGCCGATACTAAGAAGAGGAAGGCTGGTGTAGAGGAGAGTATGAAGAGAGAGGGAGAACATTTCATTAGAGGCTAATCTCGTGACGTAGATGAATAGGACTAGGAGGCCCCCTAAAAATACTAGAAACAAGATGTAGGAGAATCAGAATCTTTGTGTTATGAATCCTGCAATTAGTGCTACGATAAGAGTTTGAAGGAGAAGTATAAGTCCGCTGGCTAGGGGGTGGCTTATTTGGGTGAAAGCGAATGCTGCGATTGTTCTGGAAAATATCAAGAATAGATTTAATATACAGAGAATAGTTTATAAAAATATTAGTTTTGGGGATTAATGATAGGGAGATAATCTCTTTCTCTGAAAGTTTTAGAAGATTGACATCTTATTTTTGGCTTACAAGACCAAAGTTTTATTTAAACTACTAAAACTAATGTTAAGATCATTAGAATGAGGTTTTCCATTATTATTATTTTTATGTGGGGGGTGAGTCTTTACCTCTAAACGTAAGCATTTATTGTTAACATTGTTAAGTTTGGAGTTTATGGTGTTAAGATTATTTTTGTTTCTATTTATGTTTTTGAACATTATGGCGGATGAACTTTTTTTTAGAATAGTTTTTTTGACTTTTTCTGTTTGTGAGGGGGCGTTGGGTTTATCTATCTTAGTTTCTATGATTCGGACTCATGGAAATGATTATTTTCAGTCTTTTAGAGTGTTGCAATGTTAAAGTTGTTAGTTATACTGGTGTTTATGATCCCCTTATGTTTTGTATATCAGAGATGATGGATGGTTCAATCAATTTTGTTTATTATAGTTTTTGGGTTTATATTACTGAATATATCAAGATCTTTTTTTTTAAATTTGGGGTATTTCTTAGGGTGCGATATTTTATCATATGGGTTAATTTTATTGAGATTTTGAATTTGTGTCTTAATGATCACGGCTAGAGAATCCATTAATCGGTCGGACAACCAAAAAGAGTTTTTTTTATTTATGGTTTTAGTCTTGTTATTGTTGTTGGTTTGTACATTCAGTTCAGTAAATTTGTTTTTATTTTATGTATTTTTTGAGAGAAGATTGATCCCTACGTTATTTTTAATTTTAGGCTGGGGGTATCAGCCGGAGCGGCTGCAGGCCGGTATTTACTTATTGTTTTACACGTTGTTGGCTTCTTTGCCCTTGTTGATTGGCATATTTTATTTGGGGGATGAGCAATTTTCTTTATTTATCCCTATGTGTGTAAAGACTGATTTTTATTATGTTTTGGGGTACTTGGCTTTAATTATGGCGTTTTTGGTGAAGATGCCGATGTTTTTAGTTCATTTATGGCTTCCTAAGGCTCATGTAGAGGCCCCTGTTTCGGGGTCAATAATTTTGGCAGGAGTGTTACTGAAGCTGGGGGGTTATGGATTGTTACGGGTGTTTAGAGTATTAATGCTTTCTGGGCTAACTTTTAATTTTGTTTGAGTTTCTGTGAGCTTAGTGGGTGGTGTGTTAGTAAGATTTATCTGTTTGCGCCAAACGGATCTGAAAGCTTTAATTGCCTATTCTTCTGTTGCTCATATAGGAATTGTTTTAGGTGGATTAATGACCATGACATATTGAGGTTTTAGAGGATCTTTTACGTTGATACTTGCTCATGGGTTGTGTTCTTCAGGATTATTTTGTTTGGCGAATATTTCGTATGAGCGTACGGGAAGACGAAGTTTATTAGTGAGTCGGGGGTTAATAAATTTTATACCAAGAATGACTTTGTGATGATTTTTACTGAGTTCTTGTAATATGGCAGCTCCCCCCTCTTTAAATTTGTTAAGAGAAATTAGTTTGTTAAATAGAATGGTTGGGTGAAGATGGGTGACCATAGTGATATTAAGATTGTTGTCTTTTTTTAGAGCGGCCTATACCCTTTATCTTTATTCATACAGACAACATGGTAAATTTTACTCTGGACTATATTCTTGCGCGGCGGGTTATTCCCGAGAGTATTTACTGTTATTCTTGCATTGGGTTCCATTAAATTTGTTGATTTTAAAGAGTGAGCCTTGTATAGTGTGGCTATAGAACTATTTATAGAGCTACTTACTTAAGTAGTTTAATTAAAATTTTGGCTTGTGGTGCCAAGAATATAAGGTTTATCTTATCTTAGGTTGTGTTAAAATCTTTGTCGATTTGTTTAGTAAGTTTTCTTTTGTTATTTGTTTTGGCCCTGATTTCTGTGTTTTTGGGATTTTATTTTATTAGTCAAGAGTTGACAGTTTTTATGGAATGGGAGGTTTTGGCGTTGCATTCTTCTGGAATTGTAATGACCTTTTTGTTTGATTGAATGTCTTTGATTTTTATGGGGTTTGTTATATTTATTTCTTCTTTAGTGATTTTTTATAGTCGAGAGTATATAGGAGCTGACGTTAATATTAATCGTTTTATTTTGCTTGTATTGATGTTTGTATTGTCCATGATATTCTTGATTATTAGTCCCAATTTAATTAGAATTTTATTGGGGTGGGATGGATTGGGCCTAGTGTCTTATTTATTGGTTATTTATTATCAAAATGTGAAATCCTATAATGCGGGGATGTTAACAGCGTTGTCTAACCGTATCGGGGATGTTGCGTTGTTGTTAGCTATTGCTTGAATATTAAATTTTGGAAGTTGAAGTTATATTTATTATTTGGAAGCAAGTCGGGATAGAGTGGAAATAAAGATCATTGGGGTTTTAATTGTTTTGGCTGCAATAACAAAGAGAGCTCAGATTCCTTTTTCGTCTTGGCTACCTGCAGCCATAGCTGCCCCTACTCCTGTGTCGGCTTTGGTTCATTCTTCTACCCTTGTAACAGCAGGGGTTTATTTATTGATTCGATTTAATGTTTTATTGGCTGGGAATTGATTAGGTGAATTCTTGCTTTTATTTGCGGGTTTAACGATGTTTATAGCGGGAATAGGGGCTAATTTTGAGTTTGACCTAAAAAAAATTATTGCTTTATCGACTCTCAGTCAGTTAGGGTTAATAATAAGAATTTTGGCTATGGGGTTCCCTGTTTTAGCTTTTTTTCATTTACTTACGCACGCTTTATTTAAGGCTTTATTGTTTATGTGTGCAGGAGCCATTATTCATAATATAAGGGATTCACAGGATATTCGTTTTATAGGGGGTTTAGTGAATCAAATGCCTTTAACAGCTGCTTGTTTTAATCTTTCTAATTTGGCTTTATGTGGAATGCCTTTTTTGGCGGGATTTTATTCCAAGGATTTAATTTTGGAAATTGTGTCTTTAAATTATATCAATAGTATGAGTTTTATTTTGTATTTTTTTTCGACAGGGTTGACTGTGTGTTATTCCTTACGGTTAGTTTACTTTTCTATAAGAGGGGATTTTAATAGCATGACTCTTCATCCTTTAAGAGATGAAGGGTGGACGATGCTTCGTGGGATATTAGGATTGATAGTTATAGCAGTATTAGGGGGTAGAATGTTAGGATGGATTCTTTTCCCTACTCCTGCATTAATCTGTTTACCTATTTATTTAAAAATATTAGCTGTGATTGTGAGAATTTTAGGAGGTTGAGCAGGGTACGAGTTAGCCAAATTTGCTTTAAGTTATAAATTGAATGCTTTAACGTGGTATTTTTCTTCAAGTTTTGTGGGCTCTATGTGGTTCATGCCTTTTATTTCAACTTATGGTGTGAGAAAGACCCCCTTGCAGGCGGGAGTTTTGGCTGTAAAGTCTTTTGATCAAGGGTGGAGAGAGAATTGCGGGGCTCAGGGTATGTATAGATTATTTATTACTTGGTCTCGCTATAATCAAGGTTGACAAAATAATGACTTAAAAACTTATTTAATTGGGTTCTTTTTTTGAATTGTTGTGTTGTTGATTTTGGCTTTTTTATACTTAAATAGCTTATGAAATAGAGCGTGGCATTGAAGCTGCCAAGGAGATTAATTTTAATCTTTGAGTAGCTAATTATGAAAGGGAAGTCTTTATCTTTACAGTGAAAATGTAATGTTTTGTTTTAAACTACATAAATCAGAAATGTAAACGGAGTTTAACCGTTAAAGGGAGAAGTTAGCAGCTTCTTCTTGAACATCACATTTCCTTAATTGGAATAGAAAATTCAATGATACCATTAACAGTGGTATGCCTCTTATTTGGCTTCAATTAAAAGTAAGGGTAAGTGAATACCTAGTATCAGGTCGAAACTGAGTGCAATTTATATCGCTTCTTACTTAAGACAAATTGATTTAATCAATACTTTTTGGATGCAAACCAAATGTTATACTTAACTATAGTCCTACTCGGCTCACTCCAAAGCGCCTTGATTTCACTCATGGTAAAGACCTACTAAGAGAATAAAGAGGAAAAATAGACCTACCATGAATCACGAAGTTATCTCAGAGATTGGAAAAATTAAAACTAAGGGTAGAAGTAGAGCGATTTCGACGTCGAAGATGAGGAAAATAACAGCGATTAAGAAGAATCGTAAGGAAAAAGGGAGTCGGGAGGATCTTTTTGGGTCGAATCCACATTCGAATGGAGATCTTTTTTCTCGATCAGTGATGGATTTTTTTGAAAGGATTGTTGCTAAGACTATAACGATACTGCAAATTATTAACACTAGAAGGGATATCGTGAGAATTATTATAATTACCTATTCTGGATATGTCCAGGCCTTTTGATTGGAAGTCAATAATACTAATTATACTAAATAGGTTTATCTACCTCATCAATAAATAGAGATATAGAGGAATAGTCAAACTACGTCTACAAAGTGTCAGTATCAGGCGGCAGCTTCAAAGCCGAAGTGGTGGTTGGTTGAGAAATGGAAGCGTGAGTGTCGGATGAGACAGATGAGAAGGAAGGTTGTACCAATAATGACATGGAGTCCATGGAACCCTGTGGCAACAAAAAATGTTGATCCGTAGACAGCGTCCGAGATCGTGAAAGGAGCTTCAATGTATTCGTAAGCTTGGAGAATCGTGAAATAAATCCCAAGGATTACTGTAAAGAAAAGACCTTGGAGGGCTTGGGTGTGGTTATTTTCTATGAGGCTATGGTGGGCTCATGTTACCGTAACACCTGAAGCCAGCAGAATGGCTGTATTAAGTAGAGGAATTTGGAGAGGGTTGAAGGGAGTAATCCCTACCGGTGGCCAGATTGCTCCTAGTTCTCCTGTTGGGGAAAGACTTCTGTGGAAGAACGCCCAGAAGAAACTAATGAAAAAAAATACTTCTGAAGTAATAAAGAGAATTATTCCTCAACGTAACCCAAGTGTTACGGGGAGAGTGTGTAGCCCTTGGAAAGTGCCTTCGCGAGTGATGTCACGTCATCATTGAATTATAGTCAAGGTGGTAATAATAAATCCTAAAGTTAGTAGGGAGCTATCGTAGTGGTGGAACCATTTTAATAGTCCTGAGACAGTGACTAGGGCTCCGATGGCTCCCGTTAAAGGTCAAGGGCTTTGATCAACTAAGTGGTAGGGGTGGTTAGCGTGTGTAGACATTGGTTAGTTTACTTCGCTGGCGTACAGGGTGCTTAAAACTGCAAAGACATAGGATTGGATTATAGCTACAGCGGACTCAAGAATTAAGAGAGCGATTTGAGCAATTAAGAGGAGTGACAAAATGGAGTAGGTTAGAGAGGGCCCTGTATTACCGAGAAGTGTCAGTAATAAATGGCCTGCGATTATGTTAGCTGCTAATCGTACGGCCAGTGTTCCGGGTCGAATAATATTTCTAATAGTTTCAATGCACACTATAAAGGGTATAAGAACAGGGGGTGTTCCTTGTGGAACTAGGTGGGCAAATATGTGTTGAGTATGGTTGATTCAACCATAGATTATAAAGCTAAGTCATAAAGGTAGGGCGAGGGCTAATGTTAGGGTTAAGTGGCTCGTGCTTGTGAAAACATATGGGAATAGGCCTAAAAAGTTATTGAATAAAATCAATGAGAATAATGAGATAAAAAGGAAGGTTCTTCCAAGGTGGCCTGTAGACCCGAGGAGGGTTTTGAACTCTAAATGAAGAGTGAGAAGGATTTTATTTCAGAGGAGGTTGTATCGGGATGGTATGAATCAATAAAGGGTGGGAATTAATCTTAGTCCTAAGAATGTACTCAATCAATTTAGGGAGAGATTAATTACACTAGTTGAAGGGTCAAAAACTGAGAATAGATTTGTTATCATTTTCAGTTTATAGCAGACTGGGAGATTTTGGCTGTTGGGTGGGTTTTTGGGGAGCTAGGGAGATACGAAAAGAAGTTTAAAAAATTAAATAATAGTAAAATTAATGAGAATAGAATAAATAGTGTCAATCATCTAATCGGGGCTATTTGTGGAATTAAAGAATACTAGGATTTTGAGCCAGTAATGTTAGCATGACATACTAAAGTTATATGTTTAACTAATTCTTTCATCAGAAGTAATTGCCAAATTACTATGAGGTGGTTTAAGAGACCAATACTTGCTTTCAGTCATCTGATGAGGCTTGATTTATTGAGGAAATTCAATTAATAAAAATGTTGGCAGGGACTCTTTCGATGACGATAGGTATGAATCTGTGATTGGCTCCGCAGATTTCTGAACATTGCCCGTAATATACTCCTGGACGATTAAATAGGAAGCTTGTTTGATTTAATCGTCCAGGTGTGCCATCAACTTTCACTCCTAAGGCTGGGACTGTTCATGAGTGGAGAACGTCAGCTGCTGTGACTAATACTCGGACTTGGGTGTTGACGGGTAAGACTGCGCGATTATCCACATCTAATAGACGGAAACCTCTAGTTGTTATTTCATTGTAAGGAGTTATATAGGAGTCAAATTCTACCTGGTCAAAATCCGAGAACTCATATCTTCAATATCATTGGTGGCCGATTGTTTTGAGAGTAATGGAGGGGCTTCTTACTTCATCTAAAAGGTAAAGTAGACGGAGTGACGGGAGTGCAATGAAGATTAAAGTTACGGCAGGTAAAATTGTTCAAATAACTTCAATAGTTTGTCCTTCTAGTAAGTATCGGTGGATATTAGTATTAAAGAATAGGGTTGCTATAAGGTAGCTTACTAGAGTTGTGATTATAATGAGAATTAGAAGGGTGTGGTCGTGGAAGAAGGTTAATTGTTCTATTAAGGGTGAGGCTCTATCTTGAAGACTTAGATTTGCTCATGTTGCCATTAATTTCTAACAAAAGATAAAATCTTTATATATGGGGCTTAAATCCATTGCACTTTTCTGCCATATTAGAATCCTGTTAATATAGGAAGTTCTGCATAGCTATGTTCTGCAGGAGGAAGGTTTTGGAATCATTCGATGGAGCTGGTCATTTGAAGGGCAAAAAGGACTGTTCGATTAGTCACTATGCTTTCCCAAATAATGAAAAGTAGTATTAAGACACCAACAAAAGAGATTGTTGATCCGATAGATGAGACAATGTTTCACGTGGTGTAAGCATCTGGGTAGTCAGAATATCGACGTGGCATGCCGGCGAGACCCAAGAAATGTTGAGGAAAAAAGGTTATATTAACCCCCAAGAATATAATGGCAAATTGGATTTTAAGCCAATGGGGGTTAAGGGTCAGCCCAGTAAAAAGTGGATATCATTGAATAAATCCCCCTATGATGGCGAAAACAGCTCCCATGGAAAGTACATAATGGAAGTGGGCTACAACGTAATAAGTATCATGAAGGATAATGTCTAATGAAGAGTTAGCTAGGACAACTCCGGTAAGTCCTCCAATTGTGAAAAGGAAAACAAACCCGAGAGCCCAAAGAAGGGCTGGTCTGTAGTTCAGCTGGGAGCCGTGGAGTGTTGCTAATCAGCTGAAGATTTTAATGCCAGTCGGGACGGCAATAATTATAGTGGCAGAAGTAAAATATGCTCGTGTATCAACATCTATTCCTACAGTGAATATATGATGTGCCCAAACAACGAAACCTAGCAATCCAATGGACAATATAGCGTAAATTATCCCGAGAGATCCAAAAGCTTCCTTTTTGCCTCTTTCTTGGCTAATAATATGTGAGATTAATCCAAAACCTGGGAGAATTAAAATGTAGACTTCTGGATGTCCAAAAAATCAAAAAAGATGCTGGTAAAGAATAGGGTCTCCTCCCCCTGCAGGGTCAAAGAATGATGTGTTGAGGTTCCGATCTGTTAAAAGTATAGTGATTGCTCCTGCTAAAACGGGAAGAGAGAGAAGAAGAAGCAGGGCTGTAATGGCTACGGCTCAGACGAATAGGGGTATGCGATCAAGTGTTATTCCAGCTGATCGCATATTAATGACAGTTGTAATAAAATTTACTGCCCCCAAAATTGATGAAACTCCCGCTAAATGAAGGGAGAAAATAGCTAAATCTACTGAAGCCCCAGCGTGGGCAATTCCAGCTGAGAGCGGGGGGTAGACCGTTCAGCCGGTGCCCGCTCCATTTTCGACTAGGCTACTAGCCAGCAGGAGGGTCAGGGAGGGGGGAAGGAGTCAAAATCTTATATTATTCATTCGGGGGAAGGCCATGTCTGGGGCCCCCAATATTAAAGGGACTAGTCAATTGCCGAATCCTCCAATTATAATAGGTATTACTATAAAGAAAATTATTACAAAAGCATGTGCTGTTACGATTACATTATAGATTTGATCATCTCCAATCAAGGATCCTGGCTGTCCGAGCTCAGCTCGGATTAAAAGACTTAGAGATGTCCCCACTATGCCTGCTCAGGCTCCAAAAATAAAATATAAAGTTCCAATGTCCTTATGATTTGTTGAAAATAACCATTGTCGCGGTAAGGTGGCTGAGTTACATAGGCGGTAGATTGTAAATCTATAAACGAGGTTTATACCTCTCGTACCAGCTTTATAGTCACTAATGATGTTAGACTGCAATTCTAGAGGAGTAGACGTCAGTTGTTTACTAAGGCTTAAAGAATCGACTTTATTGATAACTTTGAAGGCTATTAGTTTAGTTTAACTTAAAGCCTTAGAGGAGATGAAAAATTAAAGAAGAGAGAGGTAGCCCTAACGTGGAGATTAGTATGAAGATAAGGGAAAAGTAGAAGGAAGGATTTATTTTTAGGGTTGGAAAAATTCAGAGATTTTCTGGGTATGCAAGTATGAAGGCTCCAAAGCCGATGCGTAAATAGTAGAATAGGGTAATCAGGGTTATTGTAACTATTAAGGTGATTGTTATGATTATACTTGAATTAGTGAGGTTTTGGATGATGATTCATTTAGGAAAGAACCCTAAAAATGGAGGGAGCCCTCCTAGAGATAAAAGGGAGGAAAATAGGGCAAATTTAATTACTGGGGGGATAGAATTAAATGTAAAGGTCTGGTTTAAATGCGAGACTCCGAAGGCTTGCAGTATGAAGATGATCGCCGCTGTTAAGAAGGTATAGACAATGAAATAGATGTTTCAATAATTTTCACCAATAATAATAGCAGCAATAAGTCATCCTAGATGATTAATAGAGGAGTAGGCTAAAATTTTTCGTAGAGAGGTTTGGTTCAGACCCCCAATTGAGCCCACCAGAACAGAAATAATAATAATAAGGGTTGAGAATGTATTTAGAGCCAGGTTATAAGATAGTAGTATTAGTGGAGCGATTTTTTGCCAGGTTATTAATAGAAATCCATTCAATCACGTTAATCCCTCTATTACTCCGGGAAATCAAAAATGGAAGGGGGCGGCCCCCATTTTTAAAAGGAGAGAAGAGGTAATCAGGGAATTTAGAAATGGATTTCAAGTTAATAAAGTTCTGGGGATAGAAAAGGTAAGGGCAGCAAAAATTACTGCAAAGAGGAGGGTGGCGGAAGCTAGAGCTTGAGTTAAAAAGTATTTTAACGAAGCTTCGGTCGTTATTAAGTTTGAAGTATTCGTTATGAGGGGGATGAAAGAGAGGAGATTAATCTCTAGACCAATTCAGGCTCCGAATCACGAGTTGGCTGAAATTCTAATTATAGTGCCGCTTATTAGTGTCAGGGTGAAGAGAAGTTTTGTCGGATTATTAAAGATTAGAAAAAAGAGGAGTAGAGACCTCTATAAATGGGGTATGAACCCATTAGCTTAATTAGCTTATTTTTCTGGTATATCCAAGTGTTAGATGCACGAGAGTTTTTGATGCTTTAAGGAATAGTTTAAGTCTATTGGGTATAATGAGAGTAAATTGAATTTACATGATTTATCCTATCAAGATAACCCTTTTGTCAGGCATCTCATT